TATGTTGTGTATTGTCTATGATTTCGACATAAGGCGGTAAGATGATATCTTGAGCAGTTACATATCCAGGACCCCTGACACAAATAGACGCATCACAAGTTCCATATAGATTACTTCTCAATACAATTTGTTTCAAATTCATTAAAATTTCATGGACCGATTCTTGAATACCCGTTATAGTAGAATATTCGTGGGGGACGTTCTCAGATTTTACACGTGTTATACATGTTCCTTCTATTTCTCCAAGTAAAGCTCTTCGCATCGCAATGCCTATTGTGTCAGCTTGGCCTTTCATAAGTGGAGATAGAATAAAGCGACCGTAAAAAAGGCGTTTACTGTCTGTTCTTGATTCAACACACTTCCACTGTAGTGTCCGAGTAGATACTGTTACTTTCTCTCGAACCATAATAATATTATTTTACTTGATTGAATTATTTATTTCTCTTGTTTCTCTTGAAATTGCTTCATTGTTCATTTCTACACACGTCTTTTTTTCGGAGGTCTACATCCATTATGTGGCATAGGGGTTATATCCCGTACAAAAGTTAATAGTATACCACTTCTACGAATAGCTCGTAATGCTGCGTCTCTTCCGAGACCGGGACCTTTTATCATGACTTCTGCTCGTTGCATACCTTGATCCATTACAGTACGAATAGCATTTGTTGCGGCAGTTTGAGCGGCAAAGGGTGTCCCTCTTCTGGTACCCTTGAATCCAGAAGTACCGGCCGAGGACCAGGAAACCACCCGACCCCGCACATCTGTAACCGTGACAATGGTATTATTGAAACTTGCTTGAACATGAATAACTCCCTTTGGTATTTTACGTGCACTCTTACGTGAACCCATACGTATATTCCTACGTGAACCAGTTCTCGGTATAGCTTTTGCCATATTGTATCATCTCATAAATATGAGTCAGAAATATATGGATATATCCATTTCATGTCAAAAAAGATTCTTTATTTGTACATTGAGCCCTTTAGCGAGTCTGATTATCCTTGTCTTTGTTTATGTCTTGGGTTGGAACAAATTACTATAATACGTCCCCGCCTACGGATTAGTCGACATTTTTCACAAATTTTACGAACGGAAGCTCTTATTTTCATATTTTTCATTCCTTATCTTAATTCTGAATCTACTTGGTAGAAAATAAGTTTCTTGAAATTTTGCATTTCGAATTGTATTGAATAAAAAAAACCACCTAATCTTTCGAATCTTTGTTTCGGAGTCGATAAATTATACGCCCTCTGGTTGAATCATAACGACTTACTTCAATTTTGACTTTATCTCCTGGCAGTATGCGTATAAAACTACGTCGGATCTTTCCTGAAACATAACCTAGAATTAGATCTTCATTATCTAATCGAACCCGGAACATACCATTTGGAAGCGATTCAGTAATTAAACCTTCATGAATCCATTTTTGTTCTTTCATTCCAGGTAAATCCCCCTTGAAGTATCAAATAATAGAGGAGAAATGATAGTAGACAATTCACCCTCCCCTTTTTTTTTACAAAAAAGAAGAGGTTTCCAATCCCATTTGAATATTAAAAGGATTACCATATATAACACAAAATTTCTCCACCGATTCCTTCTAGTCGAGCCTCCCGGTCTGTCATTATACCTCGAGAAGTAGAAAGAATTACAATCCCCATCCCACCTAAAATTCTAGGAATTCGTTGAGAGTTAGAATAAATTCGTAGACCGGGTCGACTGATCCGTTTTAAATTTAAAAAATTTCTATAAGGCCTTTTCCTATTTCTTTTATGTCGCAAGGTTAAAACCAAAAAAAATTGATTTTTTTCTCGATGTTTTCTGACGTTTTCGATAAAACCTTCTTGGAAAAGTATTTTAACAATACTTTCGGTAATATTAGTAGATGATATGCGAACAACTCTTTTTCTATCCATATCAGCATTTCGTATAGAGGTTATTATCTCAGCAATAGTGTCTCTACCCATGATGAATTTAAATTATTGGTGCCTCAAAATTGGATATAATTAACATGTTTTTCTTTTTTTTTTATTGGTTTATGAATATGAATTTTTCAAGGTATATGCGTGAGACACAATCTACGAATTAATCTAGTTTTGAATCTATTTCTTTCAAATACCCCAAATATATCACGATCTAATTTTATTTTATAACACCTCCGGGGCTAATGAGACTATTTTAGTAAAATTTAATTGTCTTAATTCCCGGGGGATTGCACCAAAAATTCGAGTTCCTTTTGGATTTTTTTCTTGATCAATCACAACTGCAGCATTATCATCATATCTTATTATCATACCGCTGTCACGTTTGAGTTCTTTACAGGTACGAACAATTACAGCTCTGACTACTTCTGATTTTTCTAGGGGCATATTTGGTACTGCTTCCTTGATCACAGCAACAATAACATCACCAATATGAGCATATCGACGATTACTAGCTCCTATGATTCGAATACACATCAATTCTCGAGCCCCGCTATTATCCGCTACCTTTAAATGGGTCT